AAGATCGTTCCTATGAATTTTTTGGTAATTCTTACTTCCAATCTTAGTATTTTTATTACTGTTGGGATCCATTTTGATCCAGGTCTCAATATCAACTTTTTCTCTTAGAAAAAAGTTGAGAATTTTCCAATCAAAATATTTTCTATCTGGATTTTTTTCCATATACATAATATCACCCTTTCCTAGATAATTATTGATAGGAATATTCTCTAGTATATCAAAGAATTTTTGTTTATGTGTGGTGTAATTATAAGAAATTCTTTGGTTGTTATTTACTTGCAATGGTGATCCATAAATAATATATGAGTCTGTCTTCCTTTCATAATTAATAGATTTATATGATAAAAGGTCATATCTATAGTATTTTTGAAAATTCTCTTTTTTTTTTTTGTTTGGTAATGAATATACTTCAAAATTCTTTTGTTTTTTGTAATGAAGTAATCGGTCTTTTGAATCCCATTTTGTTAAATCTTTTTCTTGAGTTATACGACGTTGATTGATTGTATTTCGCCATTTTTGTGGTATTAATCCAGACCATCTAATCTGAGATAAATTGTATTGATAATGACCTCTTAACCAGTTTTTCCATTGATTCGTTCCAGAACTTGGAAATTTCGTATGCCCCAATTCGGAATGAAATATTCCTTGTGTTCCAAAAGAATCCTTTATTGCAGTCTTAAGAAAAAAAGATGTTCCATGATATTCAAGAACAGATCTTAACTTATACAAATTTCGGTTTTGTGATAATTTGTAAAATACATATGCTTGCGACAAGGAAGATAAGTCAGAAAAAAGATGTGAATTTTTCTTACTATTCCTAATATTATAAAGTGACTTTTTTATAGTCGAAATAAAGTGAATTCTATTTTGATTTGTTTTATTAATTGTTTCTTGGTTTTTTTCATTATTGTAAATGTATTTATATTTTTTAATAATTTTTTTTGTTGATTCAAGAACAAGTTGTGTATACATTCTGGCAATATTAATGATATATAGAAAGATATCTATGTATATTTTTTCAATGAAAATTTTTAGAAAAACCTGTAATTTACAGATTAATCGAGTTTTTCTTCTTTTTAATATTTGCCAAATATCTTTTGGCGATTCTACATTATAACTTGTTTTATTAGGACTACTTTTTATTCCTGGAGTTCCTTTTTTTTTTTCTTTTGTAATACTCTTTATTTTCTTTCTGATTGTGCTTGTTCTATCAGTTAGATTTTTAATTTTTTTTTCTCTCAGTGAATAATTTGTCCAATCTGTAGATCGAATTTTATTAAACGAGTCATGAATTGTTTGATTGCTGATTATAGAACCTTTTTCTTGGTTAGTTTCATCGGATTCATATACTTCTTTCAATCTAAATAATAGAGTTGGATTTACTTTTGAGAGCTCTTCTTTTATTCTTTTTAGAAACATAAATAAAACGTTTTTGATAAACCCCCTTTTTGTTTCTTTTGAGCCTTGTAGAAAATTTTTTGTTCTTCTTATTAAAACTCTTAGAACTAGAAAATCCTTAAAAATGGGCTTAAAAAAGGAAGGTCTTTTTCGGGGAGAACCAAAAGGAAGGTCAGTTTCCATTCCACCAGCGGTTAAAAAACAAAAATTAGTTTTTTTTTGCTCTTTCTTTAGATCTCTATAAGAGGGCCGCAACTTAGGCTTAGATCTGTACCAAGGTTTCAAGCGGAAGGGAAATAGTATTTTTATCTGAATACCTTCTGTTAACCAATTTTCGGGAAATTCTGTTTCTGATAATTGAACACCGTTATAAGTACATTTAATATGCTTTTCTCTCTTCCATTCCTGTAAATCCTCAGACCACTCATCGGGTTGGAATAATAAGATACGCCCAATATTTTTAACTATTATCAATGAAGGTAATATAACATATTTTCTAAGCATCGATTGAATTATTAATATAAAACTTCTTGTTGTTTGCGAAAATGGAACAAAATCCCAGATTTCCGGCATTTCTATCCGCGCTTTTTCCTTTATTTTGTTCTCCTCTTGTTTCTCTCTTCTTTTTGTCTGTTCTTCTGTATAATCTTTTAATTCTGCCCCTTTACCCATCCAATTTCTAAAAATAAGTTTCATCAGTTCGGAGATATCAAAAGAAAAAAGGGGGGATTTTTTTCTTCTGTCCAAAAAAAGTGGGGAATGCGCATTTGCTTGAAACAGTTTCCAAATAAGAGTTTTACGCCTTTGAGCACGCATAGAACCTTTGATTATGTCTCGACGAAAATCCGATTCTTCCGAATATTCTATCGTATATACCGGGTCTATTTGATCAAGATTATCAGCATTCCATTTGTTAGGAGTAAAAAGTACTAAATCGTCAGTTTTTCTTGAACGAATCTGATGGCCTACCGGTACGCCTTCTTGAATTACGCCCAACTGTTGTTCCAACTCGGTGATAAGTTTGTATGACCATCGGGGGACTTTTTTACTGATTTCTTTTATTCCAAAAGATTTTTGTTTTATTTTGTGACCATTAGGACCA